ACCTTCACGTCCGATTTTGAAGGGGGGAAATCCTATAGGAACCTATCCCAATTTTTATTTTGCTAGGGTCGTAGCTAAAAAACCTACTTTCTTACGATTACGAGGCTCATTCGAATATGAAATTCAATCTCGGAAATACAGCATCCCACTTTTTTTTACTACTCAAGGCTTCGATACATTTCGAAATCGAGAAATCTCTACTGGAGCCAGTGCTATCAGAGAACAATTATCCGATCCGGATTTGCGACTTATTATAGATTCTTCATTGTTAGAATGGAAAGATCTAGGGGAAGAAGGGACCACCGGTAATAAATGGGAAGATAGAAAAATTGGAAGAAGAAAGGATTTTTTGGTTAGACGCATGCAATTAGCTAAGCATTTTCTTCAAACAAATGTAGAACCAGAACGGATGGTTTTGTGCCTATTACCAGTGCTCCCTCCCGAATTGAGACCGATCATTCAGATAGATGGGGGGAAACTCATGAGTTCGGATATTAATGAACTCTATAGAAGAGTTATCTATCGAAACAATACTCTTACGAATCTATTAAAAAGATCTACGCCAGGGGACTCAATAATGTGTCAAGAGAAATTAGTGCAGGAAGCCGTGGATACACTTCTTGATAATGGGATCCGCGGACAGCCAATGAAGGACGGTCATAATAAGGTTTACAAGTCGTTTTCGGATGTAATTGAAGGTAAAGAGGGAAGATTTCGCGAGACTTTGCTTGGGAAACGGGTCGATTATTCGGGCCGTTCCGTCATTGTGGTGGGCCCTTCGCTTTCATTACATAGATGTGGATTGCCTCGCGAAATAGCAATAGAGCTTTTCCAGACATTTGTAATTCGTGGTCTACTCAGACACCACGTTGCTTCCAACCTAGGAGTTGCGAAAAGGCAAATTCAGGAAAAAGAACCAATTGTATGGGAAATACTTCAAGAAGTTATGCAGGGGCACCCTGTATTGCTGAATAGAGCACCCACTCTGCATAGATTAGGCATCCAGGCATTCCAACCCATTTTAGTGGAAGGGCGTGCTATTTGTTTACATCCATTAGTTCGTAAGGGATTCAATGCAGACTTTGATGGGGATCAAATGGCTGTTCATGTACCTTTATCATTGGAGGCTCAAGCAGAGGCGCGTTTACTTATGTTTTCTCATATGAATCTCTTGTCTCCAGCTATCGGAGATCCAATTTCCGTACCAACTCAAGATATGCTTATGGGACTCTATGTATTAACGATCGGGAATCGTCGAGGTATTTGTGCAAATAGGTATAATCCGTGGAATCGCATAAACTATCAAAATGATAAAATGGGCGAGAATAACTATACAAAAGAGAAAGAGCCCTATTTTTGTGGTTCCTATGATGCACTGGGGGCTTATCGGCAGAAACGAATCAAATTAGAGAGTCCTTTGTGGCTTCGGTGGCGACTCGATCAACGCATTATTGCATCAAGAGAAGTTCCCATCGAAGTTCAATATGAATCTTTGGGTACCTATCATGAGATTTTTGGTCACTATCTAATAGTAAGAAGTGTAAAAAAAGAAATCCCTTGGCTCTACATTCGAACCACTGTTGGCCATATTTCTTTTTATCGAGAAATCGAAGAAGCCATACAAGGATTTTGTCGGGCCTGCTCATAGCTCATAGGGGACCTAAGCTAAGTAATTCTATGATAATTCGGGTCTCTCCGATTCAACTAGGATTCTAATTCCTGAATTTCTACGCGACTCAAGATCTAGGAAAGGAAGTCTTCGAATCACTGACTCAAACCTATTGTTGGTCGAATCCTACTCAGCGGAATATGGAGGTACTTATGGTAGAAAGGGCGGATCTGGTCTTTCACAATAAAGCGATAGATGGAACTGCCATAAAACGACTTATTAGCAGATTCATAGATCACTTTGGAATGGCATACACATCACACATCCTGGATCAAGTAAAGACTCTGGGTTTCCAGCAAGCCACTACTACATCCATTTCATTAGGAATTGATGATCTTTTAACAATACCTTCTAAAGGATGGCTAGTCCAAGACGCTGAACAACAAAGTTTGATTTTGGAAAAACACTATCATTATGGGAATGTACACGCGGTAGAAAAATTACGTCAATCCATTGAGATATGGTATGCTACAAGTGAGTATTTGCGACAAGAAATGAATCCGAATTTTCGGATGACTGATCCTTTGAATCCGGTCCATATAATGTCCTTTTCGGGAGCTAGAGGAAATGCATCTCAGGTACACCAATTAGTAGGTATGAGAGGATTAATGTCAGATCCCCAAGGACAAATGATTGATTTACCCATTCAAACCAATTTCCGCGAAGGACTCTCTTTAACGGAATATATAATTTCCTGCTACGGAGCCCGCAAGGGGGTTGTGGATACTGCTGTACGAACCTCAGATGCTGGATACCTCACGCGCAGACTTGTTGAAGTAGTTCAACACATTATTGTACGTAGAACAGATTGTGGCACCAGCCGGGGTATTTCTGTGATTCCTCGAGAGGGGATGATGACAGAAAGAATTTTGATCCAAACATTAATGGGTCGTGTATTAGCAGACAATATCTATATGGGTTCGCGATGCATCGCCATTCGAAATCAAGATATTGGGATTGGACTTGTCAACCGACTCATAACCCTTCGAGCACAACCAATATCGATTCGAACCCCCTTCACTTGCAGGAGTACCTCTTGGATCTGCCGATTATGCTATGGTCGGAGTCCCACTCATGGCGACCTGATCGAATTGGGAGAAGCCGTAGGTATTATTGCGGGTCAATCTATTGGGGAACCGGGGACTCAACTAACATTAAGAACTTTTCATACCGGTGGAGTGTTCACAGGTGGTACTGCCGAACATGTACGAGCCCCCTCTAATGGAAAAATAAAATTCAACGAGGATTTCGTTCATCCCACACGTACACGTCATGGACATCCTGCTTTTCTATGTTATCTAGACCTGGCTGTCACTATTGAGAGTCAGGATATTACACATAATGTAAATATTCCACCAAAAAGTTTTCTTTTAGTTCAAAATGATCAATATGTAGAATCAGAACAAGTGATTGCTGAAATTCGCGCGGGAACATCCACCTTGAATTTGAAAGAGAAGGTTCGAAAACATATTTATTCCGACTTAGAGGGAGAAATGCACTGGAGTACGGATGTCTATCATGCACCTGAATCCACATATGGGAATGTTCATCTCTTACCAAAAACAAGTCATTTATGGATATTATCAGGGGGTCTGCGCAGATCCGGTAGAGTCCCTTTTTCACTCCGCAAGAATCAAGATCAAATGAATGTTCGTTCTCTTTCTGCTGAACGAAGATCTCCGTCTAGCTTCTCGGAGACTACTGGTCAAGTGAGATATAATTTGTTTAGTGCGGGGCCTTCTGGTAAAAGTGTCCGAAAAGTTCTTGATTATTCAGGACCTGATCGAATCCTATGCAATGGTCATTGTAATTTCATCTATCCTGCCATTCTCCACGAAAATTCAGATTTAGTGGCAAAGAGGCGAAGAAATAGATGCATCATTCCATTCCAATCTAATCAAGAACGAGAGAGAGAACGAATTTCAGGTATCTCGATGGAAATACCCATAAATGGCATTTTCCGTAGAAGTAGAAAGAGTATTCTTGCTTATTTCGATGATCCCCAATACGGAAGAAATAGTTCGGGCAGTACTAAATATGGGACTAGAGAGACGCATTCCATCGTCAAAAAAGAGGATTTGATTGAGTCTCGAAGAGCCAAAGAATTTAGGCAAAAATACCAAAAGAAAGAAGTTTTCATTCCCAAGGAAGTACATATATTACCCGGATCCTCTTCCATAATGGTGCGGAACAATAGTATTGTTGGAGTAGATACACAAATTACTTTCAATATAAGAAGCCGGGTAGGCGGATTGGTCCGAATAGAGAAAAAAAAGGGGGGGATTGAACTGAAAATCTTTTCTGGAGAGATCCATTTTCCCGGAGAGACAGATAAGATATCCTGTCATAGTGGCATCTTAATACCACCAGTCACGGAAAAAAAAAAGGCTAAGGAATCAAATGGGATCTATGTCCAACGGATCACACCTATCAAGAAAAAGTCTTTTATTTTGGTTCGACCCGTAGGCACAGATGAAATAGAAGACGAGATTCATTTAGCAACGCTTTTCCCCCACGATCTCTTGCAGGAAAGGGAAAGTTTGCAACTTAGAGTTGTCAAATATATCCTTTATGGAAATGGCAAAACAATTCGAGGAATTTCTCACACAACTATTCAATCAGTTCGAACTTGTTTAGTTTTGAATTGGGACCAAGACAAAAAGAGTTCGTCTAGAGAGGAGGTTCATGCTTCCTTTGTTGAAGTACGAGTCAATGATCTGATTCGAGATTTCCTAAGAATGGACTTAGCGAAGTCCGCGTATAACAGAAAAAGGAATGATCCGGCAGGGTCTGGATTGATCCCCGATAATGGATTAGCTTGTATGAATCTCAAACCTTTTTATTCCAAGGGAAGGATTCAACAATCACTTACCCAACATCAAGGAACTAGTTGTACGTTGTTGAGTCGAAATAAGGAATCCCACCAGTCTTTGATCATTTTGTCATCATCTAATTGTTCTCGAATGGGTCCATTCAACGGTTTGAAATATAACAACAATGTGAGAAAAGAATCAATGAAAAGTAAAAGGGATCTCCGAATTCCAATTAGGAATTCGTCGGGTCCCTTAGGGATTGTGCCTAAAATTGCGCATTTTTCTCCATCTTACCACTTAATAACTCAGAATCGAATCTTGGTAAATAAATATTTGCTCCTTGATAATTTCAAACAGAATTTCCAAGTACTTAACTATTATTTAATGGATGAAAGTGGGAGAATTTCGAATCCCAATCCATGCAGTAACATGATTTTGAATCCATTCAATTTGAATTGGGATTCGCTCCAGCCCGCCTATTGTGAAGAGACATCGACAATCATTCGCCTTGGACAGTTGATTTGTGAAAATGTATGTATATCCAAATATGGACCGCGCCTCAAATCTGGGCAGGTTATAATTGTTCATGTTGACTCTTTAGTAATAAGATCCGCTAAGCCCTATTTGGCTACTCCAGGAGCCACCGTTCATGGCCATTATGGAGCAATCCTTTACGAAGGAGATACAGTAGTTACATTTATCTATGAAAAATCGAGATCTAGTGATATAACGCAAGGTCTTCCAAAAGTGGAACAAGTGTTAGAAGTGCGTTCGATTGATTCAATCTCAATGAACCTAGAAGAGAGGGTTGAAGGTTGGAACGAATGTATAACAAGAATTCTTGGAATTCCTTGGGGATTCTTGATTGGCGCTGAGTTAACCATAGCACAAAGCCGTATCTCTTTGGTTAATAAAATTCAAAAGGTTTATCGATCCCAGGGGGTACAAATCCATAATAGGCATATAGAAATTATTGTGCGTCAAATAACATCAAAAGTGTTGGTTTCAGAAGATGGAATGTCTAATGTTTTTTCACCTGGAGAACTCATAGGATTATTGCGAGCGGAACGAACAGCGCGCGCTTTGGAAGAAGCGATCTGTTATCGAGTTGTCCTATTGGGAATAACGAGGGCGTCTCTGAATACTCAAAGTTTCATATCCGAAGCGAGTTTTCAAGAGACTGCTCGGGTTTTAGCAAAAGCCGCTCTACGAGGTCGGATCGATTGGTTGAAAGGCCTGAAAGAAAACGTTGTTCTGGGGGGTATGATACCTGTTGGTACCGGATTCAAAGGATTCGTGTACCGTTCAAGACAACGCAGCAACATTCCTTTGGAAATGAAAAAGAAGAATCTATTCGGGGGGGAAATTAGAGATATTTTATTCCAACACATAGAATTATTTGATTGATTCTTGCCTCCCAAAGAAAGTCCATGATCCATCCTAATTTGCGGGATTTCATGATTTCTAAAAGCAAATTCATCCCTTTAACTTTATCTAGTCCGGTTATTCGATTTGGTAATAAAGATAATAACGAATAGAAAGGAATTAATGGCTTGGCTCGTGTATCAACCGTCAATCTCCGGTAGAAGGTTCCGTCGGAACAATTCTTTATTTAGGGCACCTCGTCTCTTAAAAAAAAAAAGAGAAAGTGTGGGGAAAAATGACAAGAAGATATTGGAACATCCATTTGGAAGAGATGATGGAAGCCGGAGTGCATTTTGGGCATAAGACTAAGAAATGGAATCCTCGCATGGCACCTTACATCTCTGCAAAGCGTAAAGGGATGCATATTACAAATCTTACTAGAACTGCTCGTTTTTTATCAGAAGCTTGTAATTTAGTTTTTGATGCAGCGAGTACGGGAAAACAATTCTTAATAGTTGGTACCAAAAAAATAGCAGTTGATTCAGTCGCATCGGCTGCAATAAGGGCTCGGTGTCATTATGTTAATAAAAAATGGCTCGGTGGTATGTCAACGAATTGGTCCACTACAGAAAGGAGACTTCATACGTTCAGCAATTTAAGAGCGGAACAAAAGACGGGACGACTCAACCGTCTTCCGAAAAGAGATGCATCAATCTTGAAGAGACAATTATATCACTTGGAAACCTATCTGGGTGGGATCAAATATATGACTGGGTTGCCTGATATTGTAATCGTCGTTGATCAGCAAGACGGCTATAAGGCTCTTCGCGAATGTATAACTTTAGGAATTCCAACGATTTGTTTAATCGATACAAATTGTGACCCGGATCTTGCGGATCTTCCGATTCCAGGCAATGATGACTCTATAGGTTCAATTCGATTCATTCTTAACAAATTAGTCTCGGCAATTTGTGAGGGCCGTTCTAGCTCTATAACAAATCGTTGATTAATAATAAGATAAGTAATAATAAGATAAGTCACTGACTTCGGGAAATTTATGGATTTATGGAATCGGTTACTTTTCCTGAATCTAAAAAAAAAAGAGAGAGAAAAATCACTGGGGATTTTTGAGGATTCCTTGGGATCCGAAATACAGGATTCAAGTAGGCGAGTCAAGAAAGAGATAGTGGAATCAAAATAATTTCTTTTTTAGTTCTACTTCTCTCAGAGGGCTATATGAATGTTCTACCATGTTCCAGCAACACCCTAAAAGGGTTATACGATCTATCCGGTGTGGAAGTAGGCCAACATTTCTATTGGCAAATAGGTGATTTCCAAGTCCATGCCCAAGTGCTTATTACTTCTTGGGTCGTAATTGCTATCTTAGTAGGTTCAACCACTATAGCTGTTCGAAATCCACAAACCATTCCGACCGACGGTCAAAATTTCTTCGAATATATCCTTGAATTCATTCGAGACTTGAGCAAAACTCAGATTGGAGAAGAATATGTTCCTTGGGTTCCTTTTATTGGAACTATGTTTCTATTTATTTTTGTTTCTAACTGGTCAGGGGCTCTTTTACCTCGGAAAATAATAGAGCTACCTCAGGGAGAGTTAGCCGCACCCACGAATGATATAAATACTACTGTTGCTTTAGCTTTACCCACGTCTATGGCCTATTTCTATGCGGGTCTTACCAAAAAAGGCTTGGGTTATTTCGGTAAATACATTCAACCAACGCCAATCCTCTTACCAATTAACATCCTAGAAGATTTCACAAAACCCCTATCACTTAGTTTTCGACTTTTCGGGAATATATTGGCTGATGAATTAGTAGTTCTTGTTCTTGTTTCTTTAGTACCTTCAGTGGTTCCTATACCTGTCATGTTCCTTGGATTATTTACAAGTGGTATTCAAGCTCTTATTTTTGCAACTTTAGCTGCGGCTTATATAGGCGAGTCCATGGAAGGTCATCATTGACTAGTTTTGAAAAGAGCTTTAGTCTTTGTTTCGCTTATCCCAACCCAATGGAGGCTCGAGATAAGCTATTGGGGGATAGAAATACAGTATATACGATATAGAGTAGTAGCAAAAAAGATTCCGATATGCTTTGTAAAATAAAAAAAAGGAAACTAAAATATATTTTTCCCTAGGTTCTCGGCCCATTTATGCCATACTCCCAATGAATATTCGATTTATATTTGTTCAGTGAATTACGACATTCTGATTCCTAAAAAAAAGGGGAGGGGTTAGGGTAGATATATTTCTATATTTTATGGCTAGAAGACAGCTCTTGTGGACTATGTGAGTCTTTTTTTTTTTTTATTATTCATTACGGTCTATTTGGTTGCACCCTTTTTATTTTATTGGCATGTTGACAATAGTGTATTGATCAAATATAATTGGATCATGGATAAATCGATCTATGATCCAATTATATAAACCTTCCGGGAACATCAATCAAGCGCCCATTCCAGTCGATTTATGGGTTTGACCGGATACAATTCAATTTTTAATTTTGGAGATCAAATTATGCTAGGGAAATTAGCTCGTCTGTTAACATCGTCTAGGGTTACTAGTTGGTCAGAAACAGCCTTCCTCTTTGGAGTGGGTTTACTTGGTGGTAATTGGGTTGGAGGAGGAAATCAGCTAGGAACGATTGGGTCCGTATTAAGCAAAGTAGCTTTCCTCTTTGGAGGATCTATCACTGCGCTCAATTGGTTGGCTTCTTTCTTTTTCTTGGGCAAACCAAAGAATCCTCCAACTCCCCCTCGGCCCACCGCGATTATCTGGCAAATGGAAGAAGAACCTGAAAGCCGAGTATCCTTGCCTATTCCCATCCCTTTGAAGTCAAAGGGCGGAGAGCAAATTGCCGACACAGGTCTAACGTACAACGACGCATTCCTACAAGAGCTATACCTACGAAACCGCAACCAGAGACTTAGTAATGTCGATTTCTCGAAAATTAGTGATTTGGATTTATCCCCAATCCTCGACAAAGAAGATTCACCTCCAGAGCTATCTGTGAGTCCATATTCAATTAATGTCGATTTCTCGAAAATTAGTGATTTGGATTTATCCCCAATCCTCGACAAAGAAGATTCACCTCCAGAGCTATCTGTGAGTCCATATTCAATTAATGTCGATTTCTCAAGAATTAGTGATTTGGATTTATCCTCAACCCTCCACAAAGAATATTCACCTCCAGATCTATCTGTGAGTCCATATTCAATTCCGAATCTATCTCTAAGTCGATATTCAAATCTGTCGATAAGTCTATCTTCCACTACAGATCTGTCGATAAGTCCGTTGTCGGCGTCTGTGGGCGTGGATGAATACTTCCCGGAAGGGGCTTGGGATGAAGAAAACGATTTAGATTTCTCGAGAATAATAGCAGGCGCGGATGAGACTTCGGCCCCAAGGGCAACGCCAATCGAGTCAGGAGAGGTTGCACAGAATGTGGACAAAAAGGTCGAGGGGGCTTTGACCCATCATAAAATTCTCTTGTCCGAAAGAGAAGGTGACTTCTTCAAATTCAAAAGAAGAATTCACAGCAGCGGCGATCTCCGCAACTACATACCAAAAAACAGTCCAGTCCAAAAAGGACTTCTTATAAGAGCCCAGAGCGCTCATGCTGTGCCTAAGGTTAGGTTGAGTTCATCAAGAGCTCCTAGGAATAGGAATCCTGATAGCGGTGCACTTCCTGCTCCTGGTCCTTTCGGTTCAGGAAAGGGGCGGCTCAGTGGCGAAGGCGAATCAAGCGCTGCGGGGCATCATAAGATCCGCCCAGACTAGTCTATTTGATTTTCATTGTTCATGATATTTCAAAAAGGGTTTTAAAATTTGAATTAAGGAACTTCGGATTAATTAAACGAATTAAACTGAATGAAAAAGTGGGGGGGCTGGGCTGTCCTCTTCTCTGTTTTATTTGAAATTCATTTTCATTAAAAATTAGGGCTATACGGATTCGAATCGTAGACTTTCTCGGTAAAACAGATCAAACTTATTATTATTATCGAAATGATTCGAACTGTTTCAAAGACTCAACGTGCATTTTTTTTGCATTGGGCTCTTTCATCAACTGATATAAATATCAGATAGTTTGCCATACTTTTTCTTGACAGAAAGATAACGAGATGGCTCCATATGCTCT